GTTGAGACCCAATCGGGAGATGTTTCAGCTTATATTCCTACTAATGTAATCTCAATTACAGATGGCCAAATTTTCTTATCCGCCGATTTATTCAATGCTGGAATCAGACCTGCCATTAACGTGGGGATTTCCGTCTCCAGAGTAGGATCTGCCGCTCAAATTAAAGCCATGAAACAAGTAGCCGGCAAACTAAAATTAGAATTGGCACAATTCGCAGAATTAGAAGCCTTTGCACAATTCGCGTCTGATCTCGATAAAGCTACTCAGAATCAATTGGCAAGAGGTCAACGATTACGCGAGTTGCTCAAACAATCTCAATCATCCCCTCTCACGGTGGAAGAACAGGTAATGACTATTTATACTGGAACGAATGGTTATCTTGATTCATTAGAAATTGGACAGGTAAAGAAATTTCTCGTTGAGTTACGGACTTATTTAAAAACGAATAAACCGCAGTTCCAAGAAATCATATCTTCTACCAAGATATTCAATGAGGAAGCAGAAGCCCTTTTGAAAGACGCTATTCAAGAACAAATGGAACGCTTTCTACTTCAGGAACAGGTATAAAGAAATTCCTTTAAATAACTTTCTAATTTTTTAGAAATAATTATTTCTATAATCTAATCTTTTATTTTATTATATATTTTTTATATTAATAATTTTATAGTAATAAAAAATTATTATTAAGAATAAATATATAAATATATAAATAAGTATAAGGGTCTCTTGTTCAAATCATTCAAAATACCTAGTTAGTAGAAAAGAAATATATGGAAATCCGTCGCGTCCAATAGGATTTGAACCTATACTAAAGGTTTAGAAGACCTCTGTCCTATCCATTAGACAATGGACGCTTTTTTCTTAGTTTTGTTTTCACATCTCTTGGTCAGAAAAAAGACCATCGAGAGAATTCCAGGAATTGCGCATTCAATTCAATGATACATTCATTATCATTATATTAATAATTACATTAAATTAGATTCATTACATGAATAATTATAATTAGATCCTCTATATTATAGATTATTTAATATAGAATTTAAATAATATAATATTTTATAATAGATAAAAACTATAACTTTTACTATTAAACATATTCTAAATATAATATAGAATTTTAGAAATATAGAGAATAAATTAATATATATAATATAGAGATATAAGCGGGTAGCGGGAATCGAACCCGCATCGTTAGCTTGGAAGGCTAGGGGTTATAGTCGACGTTGAGTCATCGTTTTTAACGTCTCTAATTCAAAACCGAACGTGAAACTTTGGTTTCATTCGGCTCCTTTATGAAAGATGGACAAATTTCACATATGTCAGATGTGAACTAAATTACAAAAAAAAGAAAAGAAATTTCGGCCCATAACATCTATGTCAGCTTTTCTGTTTGAATGCATTCAAAACAAAACCCGCTTTATAGATGATCCCTATAGAACAGGGGGGGTTAGAACCACCCTTCTAGTTACTTCGTTCTCTATTTCTATTTGAAAGAATCCTTAGGAAAAGGATTTTGTTTCCACCGAGCTAAAACAATATAATATGTCGATGTCTCTAGTAAACCAAAGCCATTAGTTAATAGCTGTTTTGCTTCAATCTCTTTTATACAAATCATAAATTGAAGATTTAGTTACGATTAGAAATACTCCCTTCTCTATTTATCCATGGACCCTTTACTCATACTTATTCAATTGGAAATATTGATCCAATTCAAAAACCAATTATGTTTCGTAATTTCATAATCCAATTTTGTTTTTTCCAATTTCTAATTGACCCTTTTGGATACAAATCACGAGAATGTCTATTCTTCCTCGAATCTTTCATTGAGAGGTAAAGGATTAAATCCTTTTAAGAAATAAAGTTTTTGATCGGAATATTAATTAAACCGAAGGACCCCTTAACCATTTAAGGGATTAATAGAACGAATCGCACTTTTACCACTAAACTATACCCGCTACAATGTGATTATTGTATATAAATGGATCTTTTGTCGAACAAAAAAATGGGTCATAATTAAGACGATAGGATCAGAAAAGAATCATGAAAATTAGAGCGTTGACATGCTTTGGCCAAGGAGACTAATGAGATTGGGGAAAGAGGATTTATTTAAATAACTAAAAAACACGCTTTTTTAGTTATTTAAATGAGATGGATACGTCTCGATAAAAAAAAGGCGTATGCCATAACATAAATTGTGCAAGAATATATGGTTCTATTCTTTTTTATTTTTATTCCATTTACTTTACTGGAATAAAAATAAAAAAAAAAAGAAAGAATAAAATAATTAAGAAATGACACTCGGATTCTATTCTATTCTGTATGATAGGAATAGAAATTGCCTTTATTATGATTGTTCTTGAAACAAATCATTAATCATTTTTTTTTTTTTCAAATCAAATAAATCATTTTTTTCTATGATTCATTGGAACAAAAACGAAAGACCCGGCCCGGTCAGGACCGGGGGCCGGGCTGTGGAAGTAAAAGTAAAAAAGGATCTTGCAGACGAAAGCAAAGAGGTACTCTTTTTTTATTATTTATTTAATTTTAATTTATATATTTATTATTACTTTCTATTTACTATTTACTATTTATTAATTCTATAATTTTTTTATATAAGAAATTCATTGCTATATAATTTCTATATAATTTATAGTTTATAGTTTATATAATATATAATATTCTTGGGGCATTAGGTGGTTATATATCTAAATTTATATTCATTGGAATAGTGGAGTTGAGATATCGATTTCGAGCCCTTACTTTACCTAAATGAAATCACTGATTTTTATTTTCTATATTTTTTTTTTTTCTATTTTTCTATGTCTCTATAATTAGATATCTATATAATAGATATATACTGAATAATAAAGAGGTATAAAGAGAGGGCCCTTTTTCAAGCCTTACTGTTTTTGTGTAATATAATCTAGTAATTATCCTTTTTCTTTCAATTTGGGGAGATGGCTGAGTGGACTAAAGCGTCGGATTGCTAATCCGTTGTACGGGTTTTTCGTACCGAGGGTTCGAATCCCTCTCTTTCCGCTTTAGTCAATGACTTGGTATTTTTTCTTTATCTTTCAATTTCTCTTTCAACGAGTCTTTTTTTTTATTTCATTTTAATTAATAGTTAAAAATGTGGAATAAATAAAATCCTAAGAACATTTTAAAATCAAGCAAGGAAAACAGAAACTTTATTGTTATTTTTTATTCTTCACTCTTCACGTCCAGGATTCCGTCCTGGATCATTAGATAGGAATCCGAAGATAAAGAGAGAAACAAAGAATACCACTACTGTGTAAACAAATAGTTTAAGAGTAAGCATTACACAATCTCCAAATCATTTTTTTTGGAAAAAAAGATAATAGATTCTCCATTTTTATACCACATACCTTATTTTGACACCACGAAATTATTTTTATAAATCTATAGAAATAAAAAAGAATTTTCAGAAATTCATTTGTAATAAGGGTCAAGTCTTTCATTACCAAAAGCTTTTTCATACCCGCAATTAGATATTGCGGAGGAATCTATTAGGTTCTTTCACTGTAAAAAAGGGTCCGAATGAGGAACTGGGGGGAGCCCAGACTTATTGTGGCGATCCAAGAATTTCATTATTTGAATCGAAGGGTTATACTATAAGACTTATCTGATCTTATGAATTGTTAGAATTTTTTTTTAAGAATAAATCATGAATTTTTCTAGGACCGTATTAAAGATCTCATCGAAAACTTACAGCAGCTTGCCAAACAAAAGCTAAGAGAAAAAAGAGCAAAGGTATTACTGGCATAAAATCTACGATTGGATTCAAAAAAGCATAAGCCTCGGGCAATTTTGAGAAGAAAAAACTACTTGAAGAAAGAGCAGAATTAAGACAAATACAGATCAAACTAAAGATATTAAGCATAACAAACATTTTTTTCTTTGTTCTTGAAGATAATTGTATTTATTTTGATTGAGTTATTAATATGATGAGTTCTTAATATGAGTTATTATAATCTTATTTTTTTTTTTTTGAATTAACCCAATCAAAAATACTTCAATTCTCAAATCAAAAGAGAATAGACAAAACCATACTTTCATACAATATCTTAATTGAATTGTATGTAATGATCAATAAATGTCGTTTAATTCTCTATCTAAATGTCTCAAAATCCTAGCAACACTCTAATCTATTCTATATAGATTTGGACTAGAATTGACGAAGAACTACTATCAATATTAGTCTTTATTAATGTCGAATAGAAATCAAAAATGGGGCGTGGCCAAGTGGTAAGGCAACGGGTTTTGGTCCCGGTATTCGGAGGTTCGAATCCTTCCGTCCCAGAGCATACCTATTATATTATATATATCATATCAGAATATAGATTTTCTATTTTATATCAGAATAAAAGAAAGATTGCCCTTTTTTAAACAACCTTATTTTTTTTTTAAGAGTAGAAGTAGAATAAGATTGGTTATAATCTGATTTTGCTTTCCTATAATGATTGATTCTTATATGAATTATATCTTTTTCAAAAATAAAAAATCGAATCGTGTTCAAATAACACACAGATGTAATTGAATCTATTTGTATACAGGTAAGAGGTAAGATGGGAGCATAGATTAAATCATATTTCTATTTAATAAGTTAGTTCTTCATAAAATAAAAATACGAACCATGATTTAATCTGTACTTGTTTTAATTTACATTTATACAAAATAGTAATAGTCTGGAACACTCTAATAGGATTCTTTTTTTATTTAGGATTCATCATCTTCATAGAATTGACGCAGTAGATAGGAGTTAAACGTCAATGTAAAATACCAATTTCAATATACGCGGCTGTCTGAATTTCATTAAAAAAAAATCAAGTTACATACGTAACACATGTCTTTTCTTTGAACCCCGTTTTTAAGTATTTTGTGTTTTCTTTTATGAAAAATTGTAAATATATGATATGTACCAATTGAGACAAAGTGTATTCATACATCTTAGTCGCTTTTCCTTAGGAAATAATTGCAGCTGGATTATTGACTCCAAGTCAAATAAACTACGCAGAAAGGGAGCGAAGGCTTATATATATATGTATTGTTATCGTTCTATTTCTTCTATTTCATTGATTCATTGAAAACTTTATTTTATTTCAATTGAGTTTTGTGACAATAGATTTGTTATCCCTAAATTTTAAATATTTAACTTTACCCTTTAACATAGAATGTTTCTAATTACTTTCAAAGATATTTGTTTAGTCTACCTGATAGGTATGGGGATCCTCTTTTAATTATGATTTATCAAAAAGAATAACAACACAAAGCCTATATTCTATCAGTCTTTATCCACCACCTCGTGAAAAACAAAAAGAATTTACATTTTTTTTATGGTTTAATCCGAATATGAATTTTTCTCTATTATTATCAAAATGCGATTTTTACTGTAAAGCCTTATTCAAATAATGTAATGATAGTGAAATAGGAAATTTTTCAATCAATTAAATATTTTTAATAATGTCTTATGAGTCCTTGGTACTCGAAGAAGTGTGAAATTGGTGAATCTATTTTAGCAAGTCACCTCAAGATGCAGATTAAAAAAAAAACTTATTTGTGTTATTTATTAGTTCAATTTTTTTATATTCTAATATTTATATTTAGATTATAATTCTAAAGAAAAAATAAAATAATATATTAAAAAAATATTTATTATATTTCTATATATTATTTATTATATATATTATATGGGGTTAAATTTAATTCGTGCTGATACTTCTTGAGAAATTACCCATTCATAAAAGTATGGATTACTATGTACCGAACGAACCAATGATTATTCATGAGTCCATAATGGAATCAATTACATACTGTTTACAGCAACCTACTAGGAAATGTTATGGTAAAACTTCGTTTAAAACGATGTGGTAAAAAGCAACGTGCGACTTGAGGGATATGGTCGTCTGTGGATTCTTACATCCATCATTTTCTTTTTATATTAATTAGATAGGAATGAGGGTGCTCTTGGCTCGACATCGTTTGTTCTGTTTCACTAGAACCCTCCTTTTTGAGGTCGGGGGTTGGGATGTAAATAGTACATGATCTTAATGGAGCTCGAGTAAAAAAAAGTATTGATTCATTTTTTAAGGGAACGGATCTAGGGTTAGTGTTAATTAATAAGTTGAAACAGCTTCGTAAGTATATTTTCCATATAAAAATCGAAAGGATCCAATTTTCAAATTTATAAGTAAAACCTCTTGGAATTGGTAAAACTCTTTCGATTAAAAGTGTATCGCGCAGGAATCAAATCGACCATTTGTATGATTTTTTGATAAAAAGAAATCACAAAAAGGGTATGTTGCTGACGTTTTTTGAAACGATTAAAAATCACCGAAGTAATGTCTAAACCCAATGATTCAAAGAAACGATAAAGAATCCTGGAACAAGGAAATACCACTTTCAGTTGTCTCAATAAATAGATTCTAATTAAGAATCAAAATAGATTCTAAAGACAAAAAAAGGTGCGTGGTTAGAGATCGCTCAATAAACGAAATACCTAAAGTAAAGGGTTTCCTTGGGTTATTAGCGAGTTATCCAACTTGAGTTATGAGGATGCGAATACAAATGATTTTATTTTCTTTTTCGGATAAGAATAAGGAATAATAAAAAGTACTTAACTCATATTTAATTGATTTGATTATTTTATGGATCCATTTGACATTACTAATTCAAAATTTCAAATTCGATCCATAGACATAATTTCGAATTTTCTTGAGCCGTATGAGGAGAAAACCTCTTATACGTTTCTAGGGGGGGGGTATTATTCATCTACATCTATCCCAATGGGTGGTTTATCGAATCGTTGCAATTGATGCTCGATGCCGAAGAGAAGGAAGAGCTCTTCGGAAAGTGGGCTTTTATGATCCGCTAAAGAATCAAACCTATTTAAATGTTCCTGCTATTCTATATTTCCTTGAAGGGGGCGCTCAACCTACGGGAACTGTTCATGATATTTCGAAGAAGGCGGGAGTTTTTATGGAACTTTGCCTTAATCAACAGATTAAATTCAATTAATGAATAGAACAAAAGAGGGGGCTTATATAACTTTGTATAACCTTTTATATACTACCGCCCCCCCTCTTTTGTTCTATTCATACCTATTTATTATTACTACCAAAAAATGTCTACTACCAAAAAATGTCGTCTTCTATAACGACAAAAATTTATTTTTATTTTAGTGATAGAAATTCATTTAATTTAAGACAGATGAAAAAAGATCAAATGAATAACCGAAGTAGTTGGATTTCTAAATCCAAAATATTTACATTATTGCTAATTCAATACTAGTTGGTTTTTAGTTGAAACTTTCACTTTTTTTATGTTATGAACAAATAAATAAAAAAAAACAAATGGGATTTAAGATTTATTTTTTTTTTTTTTTACTTATATGGATTAAGTAAACCCAAGCATTGCGATACTTTGCTACGAATATTGATTCTTACGCTTACATCCTTTTGTATCCATGTTTATTATCCATATATAGTTAGTGCCAATTCAATACAAGTCATTAGTTTTTTCTTTATTTGTATAATTTATATTTTATTATATTAATTCAATATTTCATTTTTTTTTATTTTAATTTATGGTTCTCCACATTGTGTTCTTTTCTTAAGATTTACATTCATATTGACAACAGTGTATCAAACAAATATAATCCGATCATGAATAAATGTATCTATTTCCCTCTGTTCCATCTATGGACTTGGTTTTTTTATTTTACTTTATTTAAACGATGGATTCGTCGGATTTGCTGGGATACGAGAAGCCTTTATTTATTTTATTGAAAAAAAAAAACGGATAAGATAATAATGGATAAGATAAGAACTAAATCCGTGGTAGTACATCAATTTTGACTTAATCTATATCCTTATCTTAATCTAGATTCTTATTTTAGAAGTCAGTGTATTTGCATCTAATATGTTCATTATTTTTTTTATGTTCAGAATCGATTAGCAATATTTTTGCTATTTTACTATTTGGATTTCGGTGTGCAATTAAATCTAATTTTTTATTCCGATTGGATCTACACATTTTTTTTTTTTTTTGGGGGGGGGGGGGGTTGCTAACTCAATGGTAGAGTACTCGGCTTTTAAGTGCGACTGGCAATTTTTACACATTTGTATGAAGCAACGTCTTCGTCGATACTATCTCTAGAGCTTGTAAGACCGCGACTGATCCTCAAAGGAATGAATGGAAAAAGCAGCATGTCGTATCAATGTGGAATTCTGAGAATATTTTATTCTTAGCGGATCGGTTCAAAACTTTGTTTAAATTCTTGACGAAAAAAAAATAAAATGAAATTTTGGGTTAAGTGAATAAATGGATAGAGCCCTATGGCTCCAATTATAGGTAAACAAAAAAAAAGAAACGAGCTTCTGTTCTTAATTTGAACGATTACCCGATCTAATTAAACGTTAAAAACAGATTAGTCCTTGATGCGGGAAATGCTTTTCCCATAAGTGGATCATCGATTTATTTTTAAATCCTAATTATTAGTAGCTATTCTCCATTAGAGTGTGGGGGTAAATGTGTAGAAAAAGCAGTCTATTGATAAAGATAAAAATCCTTTTTTTCCAAAATCAAAAGAACGATTGGGTTGAACAAATAAAGGATTTCTAACCATCTTGTTATCCTCGAATGAACATAAACCAATTAAATTAGATGGAAAAGGAGAGGCTAAAGAGTCCGTCGATCAGTTTTATCTGGTTCCGGGGTATATATCTATTTATTTCTTACTATAATATCCTGTTTTGACTGTATCGTACTATGTGTCATTTAATAACCCAAAAGAAATCCCTTATCCCCATCTAATTTTAAATGGAGGAATTTCAAGGATATTTAGAACTCGATAGATTTCGGAAACATGACTTCCTATACCCACTTATCTTTCGGGAATATAGTTATGCACTTGCTCATGGTCATGGTTTAAATAGATACATGTTGTTGGAAAATATAGGTTATGATAATAAATCTAGTTTACTGATTGTAAAACGCTTAATTACTACAATGTATCAACAGAATTATTTGATAATTTCTGCTAATGATTCTAAACAAAATCCATTTTTTGGGTACAACAAGAATTTGCATTTTAAAATTCTATCAGAAGGATTTGCAATCATTGTGGAAATTCCATTTTATCTACGATTAATATCTTCTTTAGAAGGGGCGGAAATCGTAAGATTTTACAATTTACGATCCATTCATTCAATATTTCCCTTTTTAGAGGAAAAGTTCCCACATTTAAATTATTCGGCGGATATACTAATACCCTACCCTGCCCATCTGGAAATATTGGTTCAAACCCTTCGTTACCGGGTGAAAGATGCTTCTTATTTGCATTTATTGCGGTTCTTTCTTCATGAGTATTCTAATTGTAACAGTCTTATTATTACAAATAAATCTATTTCCATTTTTTCAAAAAGTAATCCGAGATTCTTTTTATTCCTATATAATTCTTATATATGTGAATACGAATCCATCTTCCTTTTTCTCCGTAACCAATCTTCTCATTTACGATTAACATCTTCTGGAGTCCTTTTTGAACGACTCTGTTTATATAGAAAAATAGAACATTTTGCCGAAGTCTTTGCTAATGATTTTCCGGTCATCCCATGCTTTCTCAAGGATCCTTTCATGCATTATGTTAGATATCAAGGAAAATCAATTCTGGCTTCCAAAGACACACCTCTTCTAATGAATAAATGGAAATCTTACCTTGTCAATTTATGGCAATGTCATTTTGATGTATGGTCTCACGCGGCAAGTATCCGTATAAACCAATTATCCAAGCATTCCCTCGATTTTTTGAGTTACTTTTCAAGTGTTCGACGAAATCCTGCAGTGGTGCGGAATCAAATGCTAGAAAATTCATTTCTACTAAATAATGCTCCCAATAAACTCGATACAATAGTTCCAATTATTCCTCTGATTGGATCATTGGCTAAAGCGAAATTTTGTAACGCAGTAGGGCATCCAATTA